AGTATTAAGAGTTTGATCCTGGCTCAGAATGAATGCTATTGGTTAATTTTACACATGCAAGTTGAAACAAACGTCTGTTTTAGCGTACGGGTGAGTAATATACAAAAATAGTTTATAGTTTGTAAACCGTTTGTACAAGATTAAGTATTAACTTCGAAACAACATGTTAGCTTATAATCTTTAGTTGGTCTTTGCGGATGGTCAACCACATTGGAATTGAAAAACAGTCCAAACTTATTTAAGGCAGCAGTGAAGAATATTAGACAATGAGCAAAAGCTTGATCTAGTTAAACCAACATGTGATTGAAGGTATTTTATCGTAAAACATTAACTAATATTTACATAATGAGATTTATTAGTTTAGTCCTGGCTAATTTCGTGCCAGCAGCCGCGGTAAAACGAGAAGGGCAAGTGTTATTCGGAATTATTAGGCGTAAAGAATTATTAGATTGTAAATCAATTAAAAATTTACCAAAAATTATTTTACAATTCCACTTTTAAAATGATTTACTAGAGTTTAAAACGAAGATTTTAGAATTTTAAGTGTAACGGTAAAATGTATTGATATTTAAAAGAATTTCAAAAGTGAACACAAAAATCTAATTTAAAACTGACATTTTTTAATTAAAGTATAGGTAACGAAAGGGATTAGATACCCCTGTAGTCTGTACCCTGAACAATGAATGCTGTTTTTATATTTTAAAAGTTATAAAAACTAAACTAACGTATCGAGCATTTCGCCTGGGAACTACGATCGCAAGATTAAAACTTAAAGGAACTGACGGGAATTCAAACAAGCAGTGGAGCATGTGGTTTAAATCGACAATACGCGCGAAACCTTACCAGTTTTTGTATTTATTATTAAAAGTTATAAACAGGTGTTGCATGGCTGTCGTCAGTCCGTGCTGTGATGTGTTTGGTTTATTCCAATAAACGGACGAAACTTTTGTGTATTGTATTACTTATACAGAATTTTAAGGATATCTTAAAAGAACAAAAACAACGTCAAGTCCTTATGACCCTTATGACCTGGGCTACTTTCATGTGCTACAATAACTTTTACAGTATATAATTTAAAAAGAAATTTTTTTTAAAATAAAAAAAGTCTTATACAAATTGTTTTCTGAAACTCGAAAATATGAAGTAGAAATTGCTAGTAATCGTTAAAAAGATTGTAACGGTGAATCTGTTCTTGAATTTTGTACACACCGCCCGTCACGCTATGGAATTTAAATTTATTTGAAAAGTTTGTATAAAAACTTTATAATAAAATAAAAACTGGAGTGAAGTCGTAACAAGGTAGCCGTAGGGGAACCTGCGGCTGGAATTTAATTAATTCTACTATTTCAAATAAAAATAAATAAAAATAAATGTTAATTAACAATTTTAGTTTATTCATAACACTTTTTCTAATTGGCTTAATCGGTTTAGTCATAAACCAAAAAAATATTTTAATTATGTTAATGTCTTTAGAAATAATTTTTTTATCTGTTAGTTATAATTTTGTTTATTCTTCGTTGTTTTTAGATGACATTAGTGGGCAAATATTTGCCCTATTAATTTTAACAGTTGCTGCTGCAGAATCTTCGGTTGGACTTGCTATATTAGTAATTTACTATAGAATTCGTCACTCTATTACAATAGAATTTATGTGTTTATTGAAAGGTTAATAAATTTGATTAAATGAGCAAATAGCTTTGTTATAAGGCATTTGGTGGAACACTTGGTAATTTATGATTAAGACGCAAACAAATCGAAAATTGTGAAAAGGTTTAGACCTGTGACTTACAAATTTCTTTAAAATGGTTCTTACTAAAGAACTAAAGAAAACTTTAAAATATACAAATTGTGAAATGAATCATCTAAATAACAATTATGTCAAAATCAAACGAGAAGTTATTAGTAATGGCGAATGAATTTAAAATTAAGCAATGTAAATTAAACTAAACTAATTATAAGTACAAATTCACGAAACAAGGTGCGCAAAGTCCTGTAATAATTATTTGTAAAATTTATAAAAGTAACACTATGGATAAATTAGTGTGAAATAGGGAGATTCACCTTCTAAGCTCAATAAACATAAATTAACCGATAGTAAACTAGTATTGTGAAAAAAAGTTGAGAAATATTGTAAAAAATTTAAAACCGAATGTTGATAAATTACTCGAAGTTTATAAAACAACGAGATGCTTTTTGCATAACGAGTCAGTAAGTTAATATTTGTAGCAAAAGTTTTTTATTAAAAGTTTTTTATTAAAAGTTATAAATATTAGACCCGAAACCGGGTGATCTAGTTACAAGTAAATTGCTGTTAATGTAATAATTAACAAAAGATTGAACTTTAGTATGTGGCAAAATACAAAGAAAACTTGTAACTTGGAGTGAAAGGCTAATCAAACTCGGCTATAGCTGGTTTTTCGCGAAATGTATTTTAGTACAGCGTTAATTGTCAAAATTAATTTAGGTAAAGTACAAAAAACTCTTATTTAAAAGTTTTTTAACTATGAATTAAATTAAGTATAAACTTTAATAGTGAGTCTGAAAGCGAAAAGGTTTTTAGACAAAAGGAAAACAATCCAAATCATCATGTTAAGGTATTAAATTTATAACTAAGTCAAAAGATTTTTTAAAATTCAAACAAAAATAATAGGCTTAGAAGCAGTTTTTTATTGGAGAAAGCGTTATAGCTTGTTGTTTATGTTTTTAAAGATCAAAAATTAAGAGATAATAAGTTATCTAACCGACGCAGTGGATTATTTTTAATAATGGTAGCGAAACGTTTTGTGTTTTATAAAACTTGTAAAAGTTGACAAAAAAACAAAGTTGCTAATGCTGACATGAGTAACGCAAATTATGTGACAATCATAATCGTAAATGTAAAAGGTTTTCAATGAAATTTCAAATACATTGAGTGAGTCGGTTCTTAAGAATAAGTATGAAAATTAATTTCGATAGATAAACTAAGTATTTTGGTTACTAGATTAATAATAAATTATTATTCAATGATTTATTATTAACAGATTAAGTAAAAACTATTACTATAATATGAATTGTATTAGTTTTTAATTAAATTTCAAGAAAATAAAATCTTAAAAAACCGTACCTAATCCGACACAGGTTTATATATAAAACGAATGAAAAAATTATACTAAAGGAATTCAGCAAATTAATTTTGTATGTTCGCTAAAAGGAATAACTTATAATTGTGTTATAAGTAACATTAAAAAGAAGCAACGACTGGTTAACAAAACCACAGGACTTTGCTAATTTTAATAAAAACGTATAAGGTCTGAAGTCTGCCCAGTGCTTAAAAATGAAAACTAAAACATAAATTAATATGTCTATGTATAAATTTGAGTAAACGGCGGTTCTAACTATAAGAATCCTAAGGTAGCGAAATTCCTTGACGGGTAAATTCCGTCCTGCATGAATGATTTAACGATTGCTTTACTGTCTCTAGTATAAATTCAGTGAAATTACAACATTCATGAAAATGTGAATTGTTTACAGTAAGACGGAAAGACCCTAGATCCTTTACTTTAATCATACATTGTGTATTTTTTTAAGATACGAAGTATAAATGGGAGTACATATTTACAATTCTGAAATACCATTTGTTTTAAAAAAATTACTGAAATTTTACTATATAGTAAAAAACCGTGTATGAAAGAAAGTTTACTTGGGACGAGTACCTCCTAAAAAGTAACGGAGGTGTGCTAAAGTAAAAAACATGTAATAGTTAAATTTTGCTTGACAATTAGATACATAGATCAAATTGAGACGAAAGTCAGTTATAGTGACCCGATTTTAAAAGTGAAATTATAATCGTACAACAGTTAAAAGGAACTCTAGGGATAACAGATTTATTGTGATTTTAAGTTCTTATTTAAATCACAGTTTGATACCTCGATGTCGACTCATCTTATCCTGGAATAGTAAAAAATTCCAAAGGTCTAGTTGTTCGCTAGTTAAAAAGGTACGTGAGTTGGGTTCAGAACGTCGTGAGACAGTTCGGTCCCTATCTACTGTAAAAATTGAAAAATTAAAAAAATTGCTTTCAGTACGAGAGGACCAAAGTATATTAACCTCTGGTGGATTGGTTACAAAAATCAAATGTATTTGTCAAGTAGCTAAGTTAGTTTCGTTTAAATACTGAAAGAATAAACTATATGTATAAAAACCATTTTAAAATTTTTCCAGAACACTTTAAAAGAAAATTAAATAGATCGGTTTGAAATAAGATTTAGCAATAAATGCACTTTACAAATACGAATTTTTCATTTTAAAGCTATTTGCAACTTTAATCAAAATAAAATAACATTTGATAATGTCCAAAAAAATCAATCCAAAAAGTTTACGTTTGGGTGTATCAGAACGTTGATCGAAAAATTTTCAATTATATAGTAAAAACTTTATTTTATTTAACAATTACTACCATAAGTTTTTACAATTCCACAATTTCGTTAAAAACCTCTTGTATTCTAACGAAAAATTTTTAATAAAAAAAACCTATTGGTTTTTTAAATCTACTACAGTTTTACATTTACATTTACTAAGTACTGATATCGACTTTTTTATTTACGAAAGGTTGTTTAAAAATTTTTACAATTTTATTTTTAAATTTCACCCTTTAAAATTATTGATTTTTTTTAGTAAAAAATTATTAATTTTTTACTCATATATTGATTATTTGTCTATAAAATTAAAATATCCACCTAAAAAATTAGTCAATTTTATACTATCTTATTTAAATCAACGATTGTATAGCAAAAATTTTATATTATGCAAATCAGGACCTAAGAAAACTTTTTTAAAAGGGTTTAAGATACGATTAAATGGTAGGTTTGATGTTTCTAAAACAAACATGTCTAAGAAATTTAGTTTGCAAGTTGGTAAAATAACGTCTATGGATTTTAATACTAAAATTGACTTTTTAAGTAAATCAATTTATAGCAAGTATGGAATTTACAATTTAAAAGTATGAGTATTTTATCAAATTGTAAACTAATATTGTAAATCCAATGAACAACAAGTACAAATCACTAAACCAAAAACACCTTCATACCAACTTTACAAAACATACCAACTTTACAAAACATTTGATAAAAACATCCGGGGAAATTGGATACAGAGTCATTTCTTTTAAAAAAGTAACTGAACAACAACAACTTAACTTACAATCGTTCATTTTTAAAAATCTTAAATTACAACAAAGAATTAAAAATAAAACCTGGTTTTATTTTAAAACAAACCAAGTGTCAACTAAACTTCCTTTAGAGTCCGGTATGGGAAAAGGAAAAGGTTCAATAACAGAATTTTTTGGTTTTTTTAAACCAGGATTCGTTTTTTTAGAAGTTTCAAATTTAGATTGGGAGAAAGCAGTAATTTTAAAAAACAAAATAAATTCTACAAACATTTTAAAAGTAAATATTTTTGTTAATTTTTGTTATGCATAAAGAGAGAGGAACTCAATTGGGTGGAGTGTTAATCTGTCGCGTTAAAAGTTGCGGGTTCAAGTCTCGTCTCTCTCGAAAAACATATAATATAAATCAAATCGTTAAATCTAATTAATAATGAAATCACAATGAATTAACAAATGAATTTTTTCCACTAATCACAAAGACATTGGTACATTGTATCTAATATTTGGGGCTTTTTCCGGTGTCATAGGTGGTTGTATGTCACTATTAATACGAATGGAATTATCAGAACCGGGAAATCAATTACTTGCAGGAAATCATCAAATTTACAATGTTTTAATTACCGCACATGCTTTTTTGATGATTTTTTTTATGGTAATGCCAGTTATGATAGGTGGATTTGGAAATTGATTTGTTCCGATCATGATTGGTAGTCCAGATATGGCCTTTCCTAGGTTAAACAATATTTCATTTTGACTTTTACCCCCCGCATTGTGTTTATTGCTTTTATCATCTGTCGTAGAAGTAGGAGTTGGAACGGGATGAACTGCCTATCCTCCTTTGAGTTCGATTCAAACCCATTCGGGAGCTTCAGTAGACTTAGCAATTTTTAGTTTACATCTGTCGGGAGCGTCATCTATTTTAGGCGCAATCAATTTTATTTCTACAATTGTAAATATGAGAAACCCAGGTCAAACGTTTTACCGTATTCCTTTGTTTGTATGATCAATTTTTGTAACGGCATTTTTACTTTTATTGGCAGTACCGGTATTAGCTGGTGCAATTACTATGTTACTTACTGACCGCAATTTTAATACTTCTTTTTTTGATCCATCTGGAGGAGGAGATCCTGTGTTGTATCAACATTTATTTTGATTTTTTGGTCATCCAGAAGTTTACATACTTATTTTACCAGGATTTGGTATTGTTAGTCACATTGTATCAACATTTTCAAACAAACCTGTCTTTGGATACATTGGAATGGTTTATGCCATGCTTTCAATTGGTGTACTTGGATTTATAGTATGGGCCCATCACATGTATACTGTAGGGTTAGATGTAGATACACGTGCGTACTTTACCGCTGCTACTATGATTATTGCAGTACCAACAGGTATAAAGATTTTTAGCTGAATTGCGACAATGTGAGAAGGATCAATTATTTTTAAAACCCCGATGTTGTTTGCATTAGGATTTATTTTTTTGTTTACTATTGGAGGACTAACAGGCATTGTTTTAGCCAACTCAGGTTTAGATATCAGTTTGCATGATACTTATTACGTTGTAGCACACTTTCATTATGTATTATCTATGGGAGCCGTGTTTACAATCTTTGGAGGGTTTTATTATTGATTTGGGAAAATAACAGGAGTTCAATATTCGGAAGTGTTAAGTAAAATTCACTTTTGATCAACTTTTGTTGGTGTTAATTTGACGTTTATGCCTATGCATTTTTTAGGCTTAGCAGGTATGCCACGTAGAATACCTGATTATCCAGATGCATATTTCGAGTGAAATTTAATCGCATCTTATGGATCTTATGTGTCTTTATTAAGTACCCTTTTTTTTTTTTATATTGTATTCGAAGCTTTATCATCAAAAAACGTTTGTGCACAAGAACCTTGAAAATTTATTGACATAAATCAAAAGGGTGTATCAAGTTTGGAGTGAGTTGTTAACTCGCCACCACCTTATCATACGTTTGAGGAAACTCCATTAATTGTGGAGTCATATCACTTTCGTATTAAAAAATAATTAAATCAACGCACATAAATGAAGTCATTATTAAAAACGCCATTGTACGCTTTCTCATACCCCTTTTTTGACAATTTTATTTATTGTGATAATGCAGAATCTTGACAGATCGGATTTCAAGATTCTGCCACTCCTATAATGGAAGGAATTATCAATTTACACCATGACTTGATGTTTTTTCTGTTGGTAATTTTAATTTTAATTTCTTGAATGTTGTTACGTACTCTGTGATTTTTCGAGTATTCAGAAAATAAAATAGCGTCAAATTTAACACATGGTGTATTCATAGAAATTTTATGAACTATAACTCCCGCGTTAATTTTGTTTATAATTGCAATTCCTTCTTTTTCCTTGTTGTATGCAATGGACGAGATTATTTCTCCTACTATAACTATTAAAACATTAGGGCATCAGTGGTACTGAAGTTACGAGTATTCTGATTACGTAAAAAAAGATTATGAACCTGTTAGTTTTGATAGTTATATGATACCAGAAGAAGATCTCGAAGTAGGACAGTTAAGATTGTTAGAGGTCGATAATAGAATGCTTGTACCTATTCATACTCATGTGCGGGTTATTGTTTCCGCAGCAGACGTTCTACACAGTTGGTCAATTCCTTCCTTAGGAATTAAATGCGACGCTGTACCGGGACGTTTGAATCAAGCATCTTTGTTTATAAAACGAGAAGGTTTGTATTATGGACAGTGTAGCGAAATTTGTGGCATAAACCACGGGTTTATGCCAATTGTAGTGGAAGCTGTTCAATTACCTAACTACATTTCTTGGTTATCTAGTAAGTTTGAGTTGTAGTTTACCCAATGAAAATTTCTTTTTTCAAACTGTTGTTAATAGTTTTTGTTGTTGTTATTTTTTTTTTATTAAATTTCAAGTATACAAAGCGTTTAAAAGAGTTTATATTCAAAATTATTAAAGCATGAACAAAGTAATAAAAAATTTTCACCAAAAACACCCATTTCACTTAGTCGATCCCAGTCCTTGACCTTTTATTGCTTCCTTAGCAGTTTTTTCGTGTGCTATTAGTTCCGTGTTGTATTTCCACGTTTTTTTTTATGGTAGAAATCTATTGATAGTAAGTTTATGTTTTATATTTTTTGTCATGTTTATATGATGACGTGACGTTGTTAGAGAATCCACTTTTGAAGGCCATCATACGGGATTGGTCCAACGAGGTTTGAGATATGGAGTGTTGCTTTTTATAGTATCAGAAATCCTTTTTTTCTTCGCTTTTTTCTTCGCTTTTTTTTATAATAGTTTATCTCCATCTATTGAAGTGGGTTCTGTATGACCACCAAAAGGTATTTACACCATAAATCCTTGACAAATACCTTTATTAAATACATTGATTTTATTGTTATCAGGATGTACAGCAACTTGGTGTCACCATGCCCTAGTGTCCAATTTACGCAAGCAAGCTATTATTGGAATAGCTTGCACTATAATCTTGGCAATTTTATTTACTTTATTGCAAAGTTATGAATATAAAATCTGTGATTTTAGATTATCGGATGGTATATACGGATGTATATTTTATATGTCCACTGGTTTCCATGGTTTCCATGTAATTGTAGGAACTATATCTTTATTCGTTTGTTTAGTTAGGTTGATGACTTTGCAATTGACCCAACAACATCATTTTGGATTTGAATCTTCAATTTGATACTGACACTTTGTTGACGTTGTGTGATTGTTTTTATTTGTATCTATTTACTGATGAGGTGGAGTATAAAATATTTATATATAATGAATACCTGAATTTTTAGTTTCATCGTTGTAATAAATTTAATCGCAGCCAAAGTTATTTTATTTAATGAAGAGTTTTTAGTTTTTTTAGCCTTTTCAACTTTTATTTATATTACTTGGGAAAAGTTGAAAACGGATGCTAAGAATTATTTTGAAAAAAAAAGATTTAATAAGCAACAAATTTTTGTCGCATTATTAAACTCTTCTTGTAAACAACTTGAAGCTCAATTAAAATTTAATCGTAAGATAAACCAATTAAACATTCTGTTTTTCAACTTAAAAAATCATTATTTAAATTTAAATAATGATTTTTTTTTTAAATCTATAGAACGTCACAAAACGACAAACAATATTAACATTAGAAACAAAATCAAATTTTTCATTAAGTTAGAAAAAGGAAATGGTAGAATAATTTTCCCCATTTTAGTGAAAAAATCTAACAAGATCCTTCATACAAATTTATTTTTTAAAAAAAAACTAAGTATTATTCAATTTCAAACATTAAATAGAGTAAGTTTACATGAATGTATTAAAGCTGTATAATATACACTGTTAGTAAATCTGCGAGTATAGATTAAATAGGTAAATTATTAGTTTTCCAAACTAACTATAGGAGTTCAAATCTCCTTACTCGTTTATATTATTTACAAATTGACGTATAGCCAAATTTAGGTAAGGCATTGACTTTTGATGTCAATAATTTAAAGGTTCGAACCCTTTTACGTCAGTTTTATCACTACTCACTTGGTGAAAGGGAAAACACGATGGGTTTAAAATTCATTCTTTATTTTAGGATACTGGTTCGAATCCAGTAGTGAGTAAAAAACTTATCACTAAATAGATTGATCAAAATACTATAATTGATGCGCTTTATAAAATCTTTTTTCTTAACAACTTTCAATAATCATTTAATTGCTTACCCCACCCCTATTAACATTCATTATGCTTGAAGTTTTGGGTTCTTGAGCTTGATATGTTTAACTTTACAGCTGGTTACAGGAATTTTTTTAGCTATGCATTACACTCCTCATATTGCATTAGCCTTTTCAAGTGTTGAACATCTAATGAGGGATGTTAATTTTGGTTGATTGCTGAGATATACACATGCAAATGGAGCTTCGATGTTTTTTATAGTAGCTTATATTCATATTTTTAGAGGGTTATACTTCGGTTCGTATACAAAACCGAAACAATGAGTTTGGTTAGTTGGAATCTTTATTTTTCTTTTGATGATTATAACAGCTTTTATAGGATACGTTTTACCCTGAGGTCAAATGAGTTTATGAGGAGCTACTGTGATAACCAATTTGGTTTCAGCTTTACCCATAATTGGTGATTATATAGTTTTTTGATTGTGAGGCGGTTTTTCAGTCGATAATGCAACTTTGAACCGGTTTTTCAGTTTACACTATCTTTTACCTTTTGTAATTACAGCACTATCTTTAGTTCACATCACCTTACTACATCAAGAAGGTTCGGGAAACCCTTTAGGAATTGACTCTTATTCAGATAAGGTAAACTTGTATCCTTACTTTGTTGTAAAGGATCTATATGGGTTATTTATTTTTCTTTTTTTATTTAGTGTTTTTTTATTCTTTTATCCAAATTTATTAGGTCATTCAGATAATTATGTTGAAGCAAATCCGATGGTGACACCTAATCATATTGTTCCAGAATGATATTTTTTACCGTTTTATGCAATTTTAAGAAGTGTACCACATAAGTTGTGGGGGGTTATTGCTATGTTGTCTTCCATTATCATTTTAAGTTTCATTCCTTGATTACATAGTACTGAAACAAGAAGTTCAAGATTTAGACCTATTTATAAAATTTTCTATTGAACTTTAGTTTTTTGTTGTTTGTTATTAGGATGGATTGGAGGTATGCCCGTAGAAGAACCATATATTCTAATAGGACAAGTATTAAGTGTTTACTATTTTAGCTACTTTTTACTTCTTTTACCTATATTGGGTACAGTCGAAAATAATTTGATGAACTATTTTAACAAATAAGGGAAGGTGGTTGAGTTGGTTTAAAACAATAGTTTGTAAATCTATTTTTGTAATATAAAAGACACAGGTTCGAATCCTGTTCTTCCCCATTAAGTTTTTCAATAACAGGTATGATGTAATTGGAAAACATATTAGACTTAGAATCTAACCTAACAACCTTAGTTTGTGGGTTCGAATCCCTCTACCTGTATAAACCCTTTCTGTTCTCAGTTCAACTTGTTTCTTTAATGTCGCGACATTAAAGAAACAAGTTGAACTGAGAACAGAAAGGGTTTATACAGGTAGAGGGATTCGAACCCACAAACTAAGGTTGTTAGGTTAGATTCTAAGTCTAATATGTTTTCCAATTACATCTCCTCCATCTAAAAATCAAATTTATCTTCGCATATGAATGAATTTAATAGTTTTTTTAAAATTTTTATTCACCTGCTGCTCAATTTTCTGTTTTTTAAAGTTACTAGATTTTTGATGCACAGTCAAGACAATAACCCCTATCATACTTACCAACAAAACCAAACTTGCAATAATGAATAGTAAACAATAATTTGTGTAAAAAATTTTCCCAATATTCTCAATATTAGTTGTTGTTTGCATTTCACAAGCTCAATTTGCTCAATTCAATGTATGCTTTAAATAAACTGTTCCGCCCAAAACGTCGAACAATGAACTAAAATTGTATAGATTATCCATATAAAATAATATTCCTATAAAAAGTAAAGGGATACTGCACAAAATATTATCATCATTTAAAACATTCTTGTTGGTTTCTATATTCAGCATCATTATCACGAAAAGAAATAGAACAGCAATTGCTCCAACATATACAATCAATAGTAAAAAAGCAATGAACTCTGCTCCTATAAATAACAGTAGAAAAACAACGTTACAAAAAGTCAAGATTAAGAACAAAACAGAATACACAGCATTTGAAGACAACACAACAAATAAAGCAGACAACACAACAAATATATAGAAAGTTTTGAATAGAAAGTTTTCTAAAAACATGTTATTTAAATTCGAAATTTGGGGGGCGAAGAACAGGATTCGAACCTGTGAACTTTAACACCACAAGTTAAAACTAAACCTAACCTAGTTCTCTTCGCCCTTAGCAAATACAAAATTTTAAAATTTTGTATTTGCTGAAATGTAATATTTTAACAAATTAATTGTTTTAGTGGGATTCAGTTTTTTTGGACAAACTTTTACACAGTTGGCAATACTGTGGCATTTGTCGATGCGCAGTTTATTATCTAGAAAACCAAGTCTTTCATTAAAATTATGATCTCTTGAGTCTACTATTCAACGATAAGCCTGCAACAATATAGCAGGACCTAAATATTTATCGTAATTTCATCAGTAACTTGGGCAACTAGCTGAACAACATGCGCATAAGATACACTCATACAAACCATCTAATTCGTACCTATCTATCTTTGATTGTGTAACCTCATTTATCTTTGATTTATCAGTGTTTAAATTTGATATTTTTCAAGGTTTAATCAATTTATACTGGTTGTAAAAATTCGTTAAGTCTGGTACCAAATCTTTTACAATAAACATATGAGGTAAGGGATAAATAGTTAAAAACTGTAAAGTTTTTGGATTTATAACACTTAAACAAGCTAAAGCATTTTTACCATTAATATTCATGGAACAACTTCCACAAATACCTTCTCTACAAGAACGTCTAAAAGTTAACGAAGAATCATAGTTGTTTTTTATTTTAAATAGTAAATCTAAAACCATTAGTGGTTTTAAGTTTAACCGTAGCGGAAAAATATTGAACCAAGGATTACTGTTTTTAAAAGAACTTCAACGGTAAATTCTGATATATTTAAACTGTGGGTTTAAATAAAACATTTCATCTAAAAATAACTTTTCGATTTTTTGTAAAAACATTTTATCAAATTTTAGATAGATAAATAAAAAAATAAATAAAAACAATTGTTATATTAATGAAAAACAATTGTTTTTCATTAACAGAAAAATTTAAGCTTCACAAAATCAATCTAATTCCACTTATGGAGTGATAAATTAGAAATACAGGTAGTATGAATAAAGAAATTTGACTAGTAAAAATAATTATCTCAAACTTAATCCCTAAGAATAAAAAAAAATAATTTTTAAAAAACAAGAATTGAGTAAAAAAAGCAATCAAAAATAGAACCAGAAAAACACCAGAAAATCTATGAAATATTGAGCTTAAACTCACTATTTGGGGTGAATATATTGATAAATGTGGCGAAACTGGTCGTATAAAAACACTATCAACAGTTCCCAATAATTTTACGTACCACATAATTTAAAAGTTTAAGACGTTTAGAACAAGATTTGAACTTGTGACCAAAAAGTCTTCAACCTTTTGCTCTAAACCTAACTGAGCTATCTAAACTACTAAATTAGATGAGACAGGATTCGAACCTGTGATACAAAAAATTGCATCTCAATTTTCAAAATTGATGTTTTCGACCACTCAACCACTCATCTTTAAACTATATTTAGGGTAGTAGGATTCGAACCTACAATTTTTTACACCCAAAGTAAATACGATAACCACTCTTACGTTATACCCTAAACGTATGTAATAATCAAACTATTAAGTAAAAAGGATCAAAAAGGCCATCATCAGAGCAAATAGAGCCACAGCTTCTGTTAAAGCAAATCCTAAAATAGTGTATCCAAATAATTGCTGTTTTAAAGATGGATTACGTGCGTAAGCCATAACTAAAGAGCCAAATACAATACCTACTCCAGCACCTACTCCCGTTAGCCCTATTGTAGCCAATCCCGCACCTATCATTTTTGCGCTTTGTAATGTAACATTCATTAGTAAAATTTATACTTTTATTTTTATTAGCCTCTCCTTACAAAAGTTAGAATTGGATTCGAACCAATTTAGAAAGATTTGCAATCTGATACATAGTCCTAACATGTTCTCTAACTTATTAGTAACGAGAATAGGACTTGAACCTATAACAATTAGATTATGATTCTAATGTTCTAACCTTAGTTTGAACTACCTCGTTCAAATTTTATAGCCTTTTTCGTTTTTTAACTTTACAACCATTATAAGCAGTTAATTTATTAACAGTTATAGACTGAATTTTATTTTCAAAACAGTTTTGAAAACTTTTCAAAATAGTTTTTTTAAATCTACTTGTTCCTACAAATTTGATATGAAAACATGTTTTCATATCTAGTAAAACATCTATCAATTTTTTTGTGATAAATTTTATTAAAGGTTGGTTTAACTTTTTCAATCCTTTCAATTTTTTTAACCCAACTGTTCTTCAAAAAATTACTTCGCCTTTAAAATTTGTAAAAGTAAAAAATATATTATTAAAAGTAAAATATATTATTAAAAAAAATTGGTGCTTAAACATTTAACGATTTTTTTGAACTATTAACTTTATTCGATTTTCCGTAATTAGTTAAGGTAGATAACAATAAGATTGAAACTGCATTTGAGTTTCATATGGGTTCAAGCATTTTTAGTTTCAAATTTTAGTTAATAGTTTCAAATTTTATTCTCATTCTAAAGCACCTTTATACCACTCATATACAAATCCAATAGTTAAAATTGTTAGAAATACAACCATAACCCAAAAATTAAATATTGTGTTTTCCGTGCTTAAAGAAAAAACTCATGGAAATAAGTAACTTATTTCCAGATCAAAAATTAAAAATAAAATTGCAACTAGATAAAACCTTATATCAAAAGTTGCTCTTGCATTTTCAAAGGGATTGAACCCACATTCGTAAGCACTTACCTTCTCTTGATCATATCTTTTAGGGATAAAAAAAAAGGATAAAAAAAATATTATCATAGAAAAGCAAAAAGCAAAAAGCAAAAAGCAAAAGATAATATAATATTCGTTAAAATTTAATTTCATTATAATTTTATTTAAGGTAATCAATTAAAACCTAGTAGAATACCAGATGTAAAGAAAATATATCCTAAAGACAAAGGTAAAAATACTTTTCAACCCAAACGCATAAGTTGATCGTAACGATAACGGGGAAAAGAAGATCTAACTCAAACAAATCCAAACAATAAAATTGTTACTTTTATACCAAACCAAACAGATTGTGGTATTCAAAAGAATATGCTTATATTAAAAAGAGGTAACCAACCCCCAAAGAATAGTATTGTAGTTAAACCACTCATTAAAATCATATTTGCGTATTCACCCAAAAAAAACAAAGCGAATCCCATTGATGAATATTCCACATTATATCCTGCAACTAATTCCGCTTCTGCCTCTGGTAAATCAAAAGGAGCCCTGTTTGTTTCTGCTAAAACTGAAATAAAAAACATAATTGCTGAAGGAAACAAAGGTAGAATATATCAACCTTGTTGTTGTGCTAAAACAATCTCTGAGAGATTTAAAGATCCTGCGCACAACAATACAGAAATCACTACCAACCCTATTGAAACTTCATAGGAAATCATTTGCGCGGTCGATCTTAGCGCCCCTAAAAAAGCATACTTAGAATTACTGGACCAACCCGCTATTATTATGCCATAGATCCCCAAAGAAGAAATTGCCAATAAATATAACACACCTACATTTAAATCTGCAAATACTAAACCTTCACCAAATGGTATTACACATCAAGACAATAACCCTAAAAAAAAGGTTATGATAGGTGCCAGAATAAAAATATTGGTATTAGCACTCGAAGGTAAAATTGTTTCTTTTACAAATAGTTTTAACCCATCAGCTATAGGTTGTAACAAGCCAAATATACCCACTACGTTAGGACCTTTTCGTCGTTGAATAGAGGCCATTATTTTACGCTCAGCTAATGTTAAATAAGCTACGGCAATGAGTAAAGGTAGAATTAGAAATAATACTTTGAATAATACATAATAAAACATTTTATTTAGTAAGAAAAGGGTAAACACATTAAATTGATTAAAATAAAAAAAATTTCAAAATGAAAGTTAGCAAAAGCTATTGTAAAGATTAAAATTCCTAAAACCAGCGACGCAGCATGAGGTATATTTGAAACAACTGGCAACTTGGTGCAATAAAATTTGTTGCTAAAATATATTACATTTATAAGTCTAATATAATAAAAACAAGAAATGCAATTAAAAAATAAAACGAAAATTGGTAAAATTATCAGTCCTTGTGAAATTGCAGAAAATAAAACAATAAATTTTGCAAAAAATCCAACCAAAGGGGGCACCCCTGCCATTGAAAATAAAATAACACTTATAGAAATCGAAGCTATGGGATTTAAAAGATTCAAGTTACTTAAAGAAGATAAAAATCGATTATTTCTAAATTTAGTAACTGATTTTGCTGTATTAAAGTAAGTAAAAAAGATAAAAAATGATATAGTCATAATTAAATAAAATATTAAATAAAATATTAAATTGTTTAAATTGTTTAAATTTATTGAACATACATTTATCAACAAAAAGCTTACGTGACTTATAGAACTATAAGCAATAAACCTCTTTCATTTTTTTTGGTGTAAAGCTCCAAATGTTCCTACTAAGGTTGACAACAATGCACAAAGTAAAAAAAAGGAGGAAGTTTGGTTAACTAAAAAATCTAAGGAAACTGTATAAAAAAATCTAAGCATCAAACTAATTAAAGTTAATTTGGGTACTATAACAAAAAAAGATACTATTGGAGTAGAAACACCTTCATAAACATCAGGTAGCCAAAAATGAAAAGGAGCTGATCCCAACTTAAACAAAAAAGACGTTAAAATAAAAACCAAGCTTATAGCGATTCCTGATATTACAAAATTGTCTTGCAAGTAAGAATAACCTGTAAAAAACAAAGCAAGATCTTGAAAATTGGTTAATCCCACTAAACTATACAACAACGAAATACCAAACAGTAAAAGACCAGAAGAGAAAGATCCAAGTATAAAGTATTTAAGCCCAGCTTCTGTTGAAAACTCTGAATCACGTTTAAAACTAGCTAACACGTAAAAAATTAAACTCAAAAATTCAACGGAGATATACATAGAAAGTAAATCGTTGGCTTGTATAATAAAAAAGGATGCTATTAAGCTCAACAAATTCAAAATTCAAAATTCAAAATTCAAAAGTTTGTTTATTGCTTTAAAAAAACTGAAAAATCAGAATTGTATAAAAATCAGAATTATAAGTTTCATATAAAATACAAATGAGTTACAAATTAATAAATTACTTCAATTTATCATAAAAATAGGGTCAAAGTTTACTATTAACAATAAACTTTGTATTAAACTTTGTACAAACAAAAAACTTATATTTTTCATTAAAACAGGAAAATTTTTATTAAGTGAATTGCTATACACAACACCAAATAATAGTGAAAAACAAGTTACTATTACCAAAAAAAATTCCGTTATTTGAGGATAAATGTTTAAATAAAAGTTGATTAGAGTCATTTTTATTGTATTTTTATTAAAAATTGATTTCAAAGGTTAAGCCTACAAGCCCTAAGACTAATATTCTTAAAAATAATAATAGTAGAATTTTCAATTTTTTTAAGTGAATGTAGTCGTTTATGATTGTTGTTATACCATGTAATACGTGATAGAAAACTAAATTATAACCGAGAATTAAAAATTCAACATCAAACACTATTGAAAAAATTGAATAGAGTACATAAAATCGTAAAGAGTAAAAGTAAAAGTTTATCATAGCTATACAGTTAAATGCTCAATTAAATTTAAAACTGAAAAATTGATTTCATTTAAAAAAGATCCTGGACAAAGTCCCACTCAAGAAGTTAGAAAGCTAAATAATAACAAAATAATGAATTCCCTTCTCGAGACATCTTGAAAGAAACTGAAGTAATGAATTTTTAAGGTGTTGAAGCTAATTCTGTTTACTAACCAAATTGCATAGCTAGCGGATAATACAATTCCCAACGTTGCTAAACTTGTTAAAACAAAACTTACTTTCAATAAACTATTTAAAATTAAAAATTCACCAATAAAACTACTTGTACCAGGTAAACCGATATTAGCAAAAGAGAAAAAAGAGAAAAAAATTACAAAAATAGGCATAACCTGTACAAGTCCACTATAATATTTTAAAATTCTAGTGTGGTGACGATCATAGAGAATACCAACACAAAAAAACAACGCACTTGAAATTAAACCATGGCTTAACATTAAAATAATACTACCTTCAATACCATTTACGTTTAAAGAAAAGATTCCTAAAGTTACAAAACCCATATGTGATATTGACGAATATGCAATTATTTTTTTTAAGTCAATTTGCCTTAAAGTTGTTAATGAACCGTATACAATAGCCAATAAACTTAACAAAAACACCAACGGTGAAAAGTAAACGTTAGCAAATGGGAATAATGGAAGTGAAAATCTTAAAAAACCGTACCCACCCAATTTTAACAGTATTCCTGCTAAAATAACTGACCCGGAAGTGGGAGCTTCAGCATGTGCTTCTGGTAATCATATATGAAATGGTAACATTGGAACTTTAACTGCAAATCCAAAAAAAAAACCTAATCATAAAATCAATTGTGTATTTTTGGGGAAATCAATAAATCATAAAATCAACAAATTTGTTGTCCCCATTACTGAATAAATAAAAATTAAAGCAACGAGCATAAAAAAAGATCCTATCAAAGTGAATAAAAAAAATTGAATTGCAGCGCGTGTTTTACGCTCGCGAGATCCTCAAATTCCGATTATTAAAAACATAGGGATTAGTACACTCTCGAAAAAGACATAGAATCAAAATATGTCCAGGATGCAAAAAACTTGAATCAAACACAACTCTAGAACTAAAAAACAAACTAAATATTCTTTTAAAAAAAATTGAATTGTATTTCAGCTAATTAATATACAAACTGTTATTAGAAAAGTTGTTAAAATTAAAAAAAACAACGAAATGCCATCTATTCCTAGGGAATATGTTAAGTTTAAGTAAGGTATAAATGAAAATGTACAGGTAAATTGAAATAAAGAAGTGAAGCTATCGAAACATAATCACATATTTAAAGTTATTAAAAAAACTAAAGAACTACTGATAAGTGCAAAACTTTTCAGTAAATTATTGAAATGGGAAGGAATTATAAATATTACTATAAATATTGAGCATAAAAGCCAACATGAAATGAAGATGATGGGGTTATATTTTAAAATATAAAGGAACATTTTTATTGTATTTAATTTCATAGTATGGGCTTAGGTTGAGTTGAACAACCAACCTTACGCTTATCAAATTACAATCGAAAATAAATTTCTTTGTTAAAAACCATACATGATAATCACTTATCATACGGCTTTAAAATTTTGTAAGCTTATTTTTTTCATTACAAAAACCCAGTTTGCTTGAACTTATTTAAATTGATAAATAAGTAACCATGTTTTCAATTTTTTATATTTAGGAATAAGAAATCTAATTTACAATAAATGATTTAAATTATCAAATAAATCAATTCTAAATTTAGCACGCTTAATTTGATTAGAATATTGTGGGTTTAGATATTGTTTTCAATAAATTTCTGTATGTTTTCTTATATACCCTAACATATTTAATTCAGCTTTAATTTTATTCAAATTATGAATTAAACTTTATTTAAAGTTATTAAAACAAGAATTTCACTTGCATAAAAAATCAAACTTATAATAATACTATAGTTTATTTACTAAATGAATATAAACTAAACATGTCACACGCGTACGCTCTAACCTTTAAGCTTTAAGCCCTACTATGAATTATCGGATAAATAACACTGAGATGAAGAAAATTAAAAAAAGGTTTTTTTGCAAGATTAAAGAACTAGGTATTATCAAAAACCAAATAGCTATTCCCAAACTCATTATCATAAAAAAAATGTAATGTGTCAACTTACCAGTTTGACTACTTACCGAAATTAAAGACAAATTTTTTACAAACGATGTCACACCTACAGGACCTAACAGTTCAAAAAATCCTTTATCTAAAGTTTTAAAACAAACCAAGTATCCAAAATTTAATACAGGGTACACCACCAATTTATTATAAAAAAAATCAAAGTACCATTTTCTATTAACAAAAAATGCTACTTTATTTATAATACTCAATCTTTTTATAAAAAAACTATTACTTACCAACAAATTTAAACCAGCTGCAAATAAAAATCCAATTAAAGTAAAAAAAAACGGCAGTCATTTCATTTTTACAGGTAAAAATTCACTTTCAATTGTGTAGAGGTTAGAGGGCCATGTAAAAATTGAGTGGTTTCAACTGTCAACTCCTAAACCTAAGAAAAACTCTTTTGAAATGTATCCTACAAATAGGCTTCCTAGAGTTAAAATAAACAAAGACGAACATATTAAGTATGATGGCTCCAAAATTATGTTTGCTGATACTCGACTGAAGTTGGGATTATTTATAAATACTAAAAAAACAAGTCTTGTAGAATAAAATGCAGTAAAAGTTGTTGATAATATTCCCAATCAACAAGTTATGACGTTCAGTGTTTGAGGTAAATTAGAGTTTCTATAAATACTAGAAATTTCTAGTATGACATCTTTTGAATAAAAACCTGTTAGAAAGGGAAAACCAATCAAAGCTAATGAACCAACTAACATTGTTGAGTAAGTAAATGGTAAAAAGAAAATTAGTCCACCCATTCGTCTCATATCTTGTTCATTTGAAATCGAATGAATGATAGAGCCTGCACTTAAAAAAAGAAGTGCTTTAAAAAAGGCATGGTTTACTAAGTGAAATAAACTCACGTTGTAGCAAGACAAACCACAACAAAAAACCATATAACCTAATTGACTGCAGGTTGAATACGCGATTATTTTTTTTATATCATTTTGGAACGTTCCAGTGAAGGCAGCAAAAAAGGCAGTGAAGGAACCTATTAAGACTAATAAATTCAATACAGTAAAAGAAAACTCTACTAGCGGAGAAAATCTAATTATTAAAAATACACCAGCAGTAACCATTGTGGCAGCGTGAATTAAAGCAGATACTGGAGTTGGACCTTCCATGGCGTCTGGTAATCAAGTATGCAAACCTAACTGGGCTGACTTACCCACAAGACTTATTACTAAAAAAACCCCAATTAGAGAAATGATACCGATTTCAAAACCGAAGAAAGAAAAATAGTGATCAAAAAAAAAGGGGACAGTGGCAAAAATAATCGTAAAATCTGATGAGTTAAATGTAAAGAAAATTCAAAAAATCGTTATTAATAAACCCAAATCACCTATTCTGTTTATAATTAAAGCTTTTAATGCTGCTTTGTTTGCTAATAGTCTTGTAAATCAGAAGTTTATTAACATGTAAGAAACTAATCCAACACCTTCTCAACCAACAAACAATTGAGTTAAGTTGTCAGAAGTAATTAAAATTAGCATAAAGAAAGTAAATATACTTAATAGAGAAATGAATCTTGGAAAGTGAGGATCCGTTTTCATATACTCAATTGAGTATATGTGTACTAAAAAAGAAATGAATGTCACAATAATAAGCATGCTCGCTGTAACATTATCAAATAAAAAACCCCAGTTAACTGAAATATTATCCGAGTTAAATCAAGTTGCTAATTTAATATAAACGGTTAGTTGATTCAATCCAACTTCTTTAAATATTAGCAACGACAAAAAAAGGGAAGCAATAGAAGTAGAAGTTGCTAATATACTGGATCCATAAAATCCTAATCATCGACCAGCAAATCCAGTAATTATTGAACTGAAAAAAGGTAAAAATATCGTTAGTAAGTACATAATATTTTATTTTTTTAAATTTAATATACCTGGAAAAACAAATAATGCTTCCAGCAGATTTTTATTATTGTATAATGATTGTCTTTTTATTGCTTTTGCAATAAGTTTTGACATTTTACGTAAACTATTCGGAAATGCACGTGAATTTTTACTTAGTAAAAATGATTTCAAAAGTATGTTGTTTTTGATGATTTCAAAATAATTACTTAGCTTTGATATAAGATGTTTGTGCCTATTCAAAATTTCTATAGAAATTTTTTTATTTTTTGACTGAGTTTGGACTGTGAAAGCAACTTTTGTTTTAATCAGCTTTAAAAGGGTAGGTAAAAAATAGTAAGTCAATAAAAAATAAAAGCTAATAAAACTAACACACATTCAAACTATTTGAGGAACAATTATCAGGTTGTCTAATTGAGGCATTTAACTTTAGTTTAATGGGGGGGGTTTAATGTAGTTCTAATACGTCATTTAAGTAAATACAAACCAATAACGTAAACACATACGCTTGTAAAACAGCAATAGCCAATTCTAGGCCTACGAGGGCAACTAATAAAACCAAAGGAATTAGATGTAGAAAAGATAAAAGTCCGCCAATTGTTAACATTGTTCAAGCAAATCCAGCAATTATTTTGAGCAATGTATGACCTGATGTCATGTTTGCAAACAATCGAATAGCTAAGGTAAAAACCTTAACAATATAAGACAAAAATTCTATTGTTACTAACAAAGGTATAATTACTAAGGGTACACCTTTAGGTAAAAATAGTGAAAAAAAATTCAACCCATGAGTTTTTATCCCAATTATGTTTATCCCTATAAAAATTGATAAAGAGAGACCGAATGTAAAAATAATGTGACTTGTAATTGTAAAACTATAAGGTACCATTCCTAAAAGATTACTAAAAAGTAAAAATAAATGTAAAGTAAAAATAAATGTAAAGTACTTTTCTCCCTTCACGTTTAAATTTTCGTGAACGGTATTTACTATTAGCTTATAAAACTCTTCTCAAATGATTTGCCAATATGTTGGTAAAATCATACTCTTATAAATACTTAAACCTAATCAAAATAAAGAGATACAAATAACTAAGAACATAAACAAAGAAACATTAGTAAATGAGACATTAATACAATCAAAAAAAAAAACTGGATGTATAGTTATGATTTCAAACTGTTCTAAAGGACTATATACAATCATTAATTTTTATGTTTTGTTTTATAAACAAGTACTTGTAAATAAAACCAGGAGAAGAAGGAATTGAACCTTCAACGGTGATTTTGAAAATCAGAGCTTTACCTAATTAAACTATTCTCCTTGTGCATGAAATATCTACTTTAATAAAGAATTTTGAAAACTTAAGTTTTGCAAATGACTAAAAAGTTTATTGTAAACTTTTTTAAATACTAAAACCCTTACAATTTTAAATTTTTTAATAAAATAAGATTTAAAATTATAAAAATCGTAAAATAAAAAATTATCAAGTAATAAAGTATTTTTAAAATCATAGTTGCATTTATCGTACGAATTATGAAAATAATGGAGGTTAGTTGTACTATTAATGACAAAAATATTTATTAGAGTCAGATTTTTTAAAAGAATTTTATTAATATTAAACAAGAGTCTCTTATTACTAAGTAATTTAGTAGACAACTTTACTAAATTATTTTCAAAAAATAATATAAATGAGTAATACGAATGTAGAAAGGACGAAAACATTTTTGATTAGTATTAGTGATTTGTTATTAAACTTTAATAAATATACACAATTAAAGTTTGGAAATGATTGGATTTGAACCAATATCTTTATGAATGCAAATCATATGTTTTAAACCAAAAGCTTTTAAAAACTACATTCCCTTTACTTAAAGGTTTTTTTTTAAAAAGGTCAAAAGTTGTACGCTAACTTTCAAGTTAGCGTACAATTTTTGACCTTTTTTAAAAAAAACCTTTAAGTAAAGGAAATGTAGTTTTTAAATTGTAAACTATCGTATAAAATTTTCTGATAGCTTAAATTTAAGGTCAAAAGCATTTGGTTGTTAACCATAAAAATATAGGTTCAAGTCCTATTCAGAAAGCAAAAGATCCAATAATTTTATTCTACGTTTGTAGCTTAATTTGGGATAAAGCTTTAAATTACGAATTTAAAAATGAAAGTTCAATTCTTTCCAAGCGGGGATCGTATACATGTAAACTTTACAAGTGCGTAGCTTAACTAGGCAAAAGCTTTAAATTTTTAATTTAATGATTTTAGGTTCAAGTCCTAACACACTTACTTTTTCATTTTAAATATAAAAATTGTTTAATGAAATTAAATAAGTATTTTTGGGAAATAAATGTTTTGCTTATTTACAACATTATTTGCTTATTTACAACATTATTTATTTCCTTTTACAAAATTATTTCACTGTTCATATTTTTTATTTATCCAGTATTAAAAATACTTAAAAAAAAGTTACTGATTTTACAATTATTTGATTTTATAAACTCAAGTTGATCTATTGCTATTACTAGCAGTTTGTATTTTGAGCTTATTTATTTATTTTTTACATTCAATTTGTTTTTTTCTAATGTATGATACTTTCAACAAATTTATTTATTTAACAAATTTACTCTACAACAAATTTATTGTTCAGTACCAATATTTTTTATTTTCTTATATTTTTGTATTTTTATGTTTATCAAAACTATTTTATTGTTTAAATTCGCTAATTTAAATTACACAACTAGCGATATTTTCGAACTCCAACTCCAATTATCTTTTTTAATATCAAATTTACTAACTTTTTATTTTAATGTATTATTTTTTTTTAGTATTATTTTTATTGGTTTAAGTTACTCAACCTTGTTTATCAGCTTTACAAAAAGTTACTTCAAGTTTAAACATAATAAAAACTATATTTGTTTCCTACTTTTATTGTTCTGTTTACTAATATTTTCAGATACATTACTGCAATTAGTGGTCTTAGCAGTCAATATATTACTCTTTGAAATCGTTTTTTTTTATTTTTGTTATAAAATTAGTAGTCATACGTTTTGATTAAATGGTTACACTGAAACAGTTATTGAAAAAAGTAAGGTATAAGAAACTCAAAAAAAAACAGTCTTTAGCTTTGAATGGTTCGCCTCAAAAGAAGGCAATATGCTTAAAAGTTTATGTAACCAATCCTAAAAAACCAAATTCTGCAGAGCGAAAAGTTGCTAAAGTAAGGTTATCTACTAATAAAGTTATAACAGGTTATATTCCAGGGGAAGGCCATAACTTACAACAACATTCTATTGTTTTAGTCCAAGGTGGTAAAACAAAAGATTTACCAGGGGTAAATTACAAATTCGTGAGAGGTGTTTTTGATTTACCCAACATTTAATTCATTATACTAGGCTTCTATCGTTTAAAGGCAAGACAATTTCTTTTCGTGATATAAATGTTGAGTTCAAATCTCACTAGAAGCAAGACAAGATTTACAACGGGATGGAGTAGATGGTAAACTCATTAGGCTCATGTTCTAAAATTATAGGTTCGAATCCTGTTCCCGTAAGCTAACTACTTGTTTAAAAACTTATTATAATCAATTAAAAATTCTCATACGAACAATACAGTTAAACTATGATAAATAATATTTTAATAATCTACTTTATAATTTTTAATAAAACATTAAAAAAAATATTATTAAAATCAGAAATTGGCTATAAAATTATCTGCAAAAAACTATATACTTTAAATTGAAATAGTAAGAAACCTATTATTGTGAAAAACATGAAAACTA